CAGGTCCTGGAGGGATAATATCAACCACTTGACGCCCATCCGCTGCATCCACTATGGTTATTTCATATCCTCCTTTTTCTTTTCGTATTATTTTGCTTACTATACCTGCTGCTGTAGCATTATAAACATTATTATTACTCTTACTCCCGTCGGGATAAATCTGACCCCTTCCCCTGTTCCCGCCTACGTATATGGGATATTTTAAGAAGTGAACATCTTTCTTAGTCGCAGGGTCCGGGGAAAGAATAGGAAAGGTAATTTCACTATATTTCTGACCAGGAACAGGCCCTATCACAAGAATATTTTTTTTAGTGGGACGATAGCTCTGAAAAGACAGATTGCCCATCTTTTCTTTAATCTCGGGAGAAATACGATCGGGGGGGGCTAATTCAAACCCTTCGGGTAAAATAAGAACAGCCCCCACATTCAAACCGCCCTTTTTACCATTCGCAAGAACTTGTTTCAGTTGCATATCATAAGGAATTCGAACAACTGCTTCAAATACAGTATCAGGAAGTACCGCTTGTGGAACCTCGATATCCACGGGCTTATTAGCTAAATGGCAGTTGGCACAGACAATACGGCCGGTTGCTTCTCGTGGATTTTCATAACCCTGCTGTGCAAAAATGGGATATGCATTTGAAACGGGTGCCCAAGTTATTATATATATGATGAGTGATACGGAAATAGATCGAGTAATCTCTTCCTTTATCGAAGAAAAGGTATTTCTAGTTTGCATGGTCCAATCATTGAGCCCAAAAATTTCTACAATAAAATTTGGTAGGTCCCTAGTATAGTCCCTATCCATGATTCTGCTATTTACTGAAATAATGTTACTCGAATATAGGAGGCATCCTTCTGGATGGGTAGAAGGAATAAGTACAATTTTGAATGTTTTACTTATGTACAAAGTAACAAACATTAGATTTTTCAGTCATTCATTGAATGATAAATCACTACAAGTGACGGAGATACACGATTTAAATAACGGAAGATCCAATATTTAAAAATTGTGTCAAGAATGACTGGAAAAGTGGAAACAAGACCGGATATAATTTGATCGTTATGAGAAAATCCAAAATCTTTGTAGACAGAACCAATCAGTAGTTCCCAACCATGGGGCGAATGGAATCCTATACATAAATCAGTTAATAAAAGAATAGAAAAAGCTTTTATTGTGTCGCTTAAGTTATATAGGAACTCTTGAACCCAAGAGTTAAGAATAACAAGTTCTTCATTACCAAGAATAGAATAACCACTTAGAATAACGAAACAGATTATATTTGTCGAGAAGTGCAAAATCATATGGATACGATCCTCATTGTGCATCTTGATCAATTGGATCGTTTCTTTGTAGATTCCGATACGAATCTTTTGTAGATGTGTTTCTGGGTATTCCTTTAGCATTTCGTCCAAGAGAAAGAGTTCCTCTAATTCTATAACTTTTTTTATAATACTCTTTTCTTGAATATCATTCAAAAAAATTTCGGATTGACCAGTATTCCACCAATTAGTAACCCAAGATTCTAGGCTTTTTTTAAATGAAAGAGAGATCCACCAGGGCAAAAATACTATAGATGCAAGATATAGAAGGGGAATGAATGCTTTCTTTTTTGCCATTTTTTCGTCTTTGATTTTTTAATGAACTCACTTCATTCGTTAACTCTCTACACTACTAATATTTATATCAAACATAAGTTCTATTACAAGTAATATGGATACTATTATGAATCCATTCCCTGTTTTTTAGTTTTGGATTTGTGATTCATTAGTTAATCCTTGAATTTCGAAATAATACAGAAAGAAAATAAAAAGAATCCACTTTTGTTACTGTGGAGTTGATTTACATACGCATAAAAATTTCGAACAAAGACAGTTTTCTGGCTGTTCCGTATACGTCTGCTTTGGCTCAAATGAGCATTCTGAAGAAATTCCAGTTAAGTTATACTATTACTATGGTCTATAAAAAAAGACTATTCTTTAATTTGAGTTTTATCCCTCTTGCTACGAACTAAGAAAGCATTCATTCTGAACTTTATTTTTCAAAAAACTTCAATTGGTACACGCAAAAAATAGGCCAATTCGGCAGCCTTTTGCTCAATTTCTCGTGGGGTCAGATTCTGATCGGTACGAGTCAAGGGAATGGCCCCTTGGCCTCTGATTTCCATATAAAGGACACGACGTGCATAAATACCCTCTTTAACTTCTATTCTGATGGACTGAATGTCTTTCATAAGGAATCGGAGGACGATTCGACGATTTTTTCCAGGAAACCCCCAACGAAAAATACACACTATTCCTTCTTTTCTATCGAATCGATCATAACCGCTACCTACATTCCACAAAATTGTGCACCACAAATAGGAGCTAATAAAGAGACCTGCGATCCCATAGAAAGACATCACGATCCCCTGTGGAAAAAAAATTATTTGCTGAGACGGAAATAAAGATATCAAATCCCTACCAAGATAACTGGAAGTTCCAACCAATAAAAACCCTAATGAACCTAAAAAAAGGATAAAGGCCCAGCAGAAATTGCTGATTTTTCGAGATCCTCTTATAAATTCTATCCATATACGTTCTGATCGCCAACTCATACTAGATCTCGTTGCATTTTATTGGAATTGATAGAATAACAAAAATCTATTTTACTTTTTTTGTTTCCGAAGTAACTCTAATCAACTAGCACTATTTTGATGTGAACCTTTACTTTAGTAGTAATTCATCGAATTACTTAGATCTAAAATAATAACATCACCTTTCTATGATTCCCTATAGATACCTACATCCATATAGATATATTGACTTTACATCTTAAACATTCGTCGTATATATTTTCGATTTTCAAATACTTATAATTCATTTCCTCAGATATCATGTTTACGCATGTCTAATCGCTTATGTTTGGAGTCAGCCACATGTTAGACTCTAGTCTACTAAATAGATAGCTGTGTTATCGTCAAAGTCTAAGTTTAAAAAAAAAAAATAGACGGCACTAGCATATTTAAAAAATCTTGTTTTTTTGAACATGAAGAGATAAAGAAGCCATTGCAATTGCCGGAAATACTAGGCCCACTAAAGGCACAAAAATAGAGGGTAAGGTGGTGAGAGTTGTCATAGAATGGATACCTCGACTTAATATTTGTACCTGTTATTTATTGTTATATTAATTGTTATATTAATATTTTTACCTGTTATTTATTGATTGTTATAAAAGGTATCTTATAATTATACTAATTCATATATAATTATACTAAGTAATATCTACGTGAGTATATATAGAAAAGGAATGAGGAATGTCGAATTCAATTTACTCATCTTTCGACCTGAAATATATGTATCATAATAGACTTTTGTATTCTTTTATTTATTATCTATCTTGTCTTCTAATTTTTTTTTATTAAAATTTAATAAAGATTTTCTTACAAATTCCAAAAAAGTTCGTTATAATCCGATCCAACAACAGGGATTCTTAGTAAAACTAGAGATCCTCTAGAGATGTAGAAAGATGCAAGACTCTATGCCGCTATTTGCTAGAGTTGAATTATATATACACATGTAATGTAAGAAGGGGAGCATGAAATTCATTTTATTCCCCTTGCCAAAGTTTGCGGAAGAAATAATTCGCTCTTTTATTTTGTTTGATAGGGGTTTCCTAATTACTAATCAGGAATATCGGTAAAAAAAATTTCTCCGCATGCTTCTTTCTACAATTTTCTCGTATGTTACCAAAGAAAAATCCATTCTTCGAATTTTGACTGTGATTCCGATAAACTAAATAACTACTTGTTCGTCACAAATAAAATAAGGAATTTTTTAGGTGTAAGGCTTTACTTGATTGAATTTTGATTCGAGGGAACGAAAGCGTGGAGCTGAAATAACTCACTCAAAACACCTTTTAAAGGATTACGTGGTACAATTAGATCGAATAAGCCCTTATGGAATAAATATTCAGCCGCCTGTGAACCCTCAGGGACTGTCTTATTCAATGTTTGTTCAATTACTCTTTTACCCGCAAATGCGATGTAGGCATTGGGTTCGGCAATAATGATATCCCCCAACATACCAAAACTAGCTGTCACCCCACCAGTAGTAGGAGATGTAAGGATTGCTACATAGAATAATTTTTTATTTGATTGATAATCATATAAAGCGGAAGATATTTTGGCCATTTGCATCAAGCTCAAACTTCCTTCTTGCATGCGTGCTCCTCCAGAAGCACACACTAAAATAAGAGGTAAAAATTGATTGGTAGCATACTCGATCAAACGGGTGATTTTCTCGCCTACTACGGATCCCATACTACCCCCCATAAACTGAAAATCCATAACCCCAATTGCTACGGGAATACCGTTTAATTTACCTGTGCCTGTTTGAATAGCATCTGTTAATCCTGTCTTTCTTTGATAAGAATCAATACGATCTTTATAAGGTTCCTCCTCCGAATGAAATTCAATGGGATCCAAAGAGACCATGTCTTCATCCATAGGGTCCCAAGTACCTGGATCAATCGAAAGTTCGATTCTATCTGAACTACTCATTTTCAAATGGTATCCACATTGTTCACAAATATTCATTTTTGATTTCAAAAATTTCTTATAATTTAATCCATAACAATTTTCGCATTGAACCCACAAATGCCTGTATTTTTGAGTTACATCTAGATCATTAGAACTTTCTGTTCTAGTTAAATCACTTCCATCCGTGCTAGTTCTTATACTGGAACTCTCACTTTCACTACTATTTCCACCTTCACCACAAATGTAACTATAAATGTAACTGTCACTGTAATTGTGACTACCACTTAAAATGTAACTATCAATASAGATTTGAGCCCGAAGATAACTGTCAATGCAACTATTAATGTGATTATTCCAACTATATTTAGTATCATACATGTAACGATCATAGTGGGAATCATCACTCTTAGATACATGATTTTGATAACTAGAGTTCCGAAAACTATAAAAAGAATTTTCTAGTTCACTTACAAAATACGG